AAATAGAAATAATGAAAAAAAATAAAAAGAATAATCGAGAATCACCCCCAAAAATTTGGAAAATATTAAAAAGAAAAAATATTGAATTAATATTTCAATTTTGCATTGAAAAAATATACGTAGATATCTTTTTATGTATAATTAATATGCGCAGAATTTCTCTACAACTTTTTATGGAATCAACAAAAAAAATTCTTGAAAAATACATTGACAATAATGAAAAAAATAAAGATAAAGAAAGAATTAATAAAAAAAAACAAAATAAAATTGACTTCATTTCGCCTATGACTATAAAAAAGGCTTTTGATAATCTTAGAAATAGTAAGCAGAAGCCACATATTTTTTTTGATTTATCTTACTTGTCACAAAAATATGTATTTTTTAAATTATCACAAACCCAAGTTATTAACTTCAATAAGTTAAGATCTATTCTTCAATATAATGGACCATCTTTTTTTCTTAAGAATGAAATAAAGGATTTTTTTGGAACACAAGGAATATTTGATTCCAAAGTAAGACTTTCAAATTATGAAAAGAATCCATGGAAAAACTGGTTAAGAAGTCATTATCAATATGATTTATCTCAGATTACATGGTCTACATTAGTCCCACAAAAATGGCGAAATCAAATAAATCAATGCCATATGTCTCAAAATGATGATTTAAAGAAAAGGTATTCCTATGAAAAAGACCCATTATTGGATTACAAAAAAAAACAAAATTTGAAAGTATATTTATTACCAAATAAAGAGGAGAATTTTCAAAAAAACTATAGATATGATCTTTTCTCATATAAATATATTAATTCTGAAACTCAGAATAAGTCTGATATTTATAGATCATCATTAGAAACAATAAAGAAGCAAGAAAATTCCACCAAAAATAAAGAAACTTTTTTTAACATACTTAATAATATTCCTATCAAGAATTATCTAGAAAAAAGTGATATTATATATATGGAAAAAAATACAGATAGAAAATATTTGGGTTGGAAATTTAATACAAATATTCAGGTTGAACCTAATAAGGACCAAATAACAGAGAATTCTCATAATAATGGTCTTTTTTATCTTCCAATTAAATCAAATTCCGAAATCAATTATAAAAAGGTCTTTTTTGATTGGATGGGGGTGTCTTTTGATTGGATGGGAATGAATGAAAAATTCTTAATCTTAAATCACTTCATATCGAATCCGAAAGTTTTTTTATTTCCAGAGTTTTTAATACTTTATCATAAATATAAAGAGAAACCTTGGTTTATCCCAAGCAACTTACTTCTTTTTAATTTGAATATCAATCCAAATTTTAGCGAAAATCCAAATATCAAAGGAAAACAAGAGGCGGATGAATATTTTTTAAATTTTAGACCATCAAATTCAAAACAATATTTTGAATTAAAGAATCAAAACAATATTGAAGAATATTTTTTAGAATCGATCGAAAAACTAAAAGTATTCCTTAAAGGAGATTTTCCTTTGCAATTAAGATGGACTGGACGTTTGAATCAATTGAATCAAAAAATGATGAATAATATCCAGATATATGGTCTCCTGGTTAGCCTCATAAATGTAAGAAAAATTACTATATCCTATATTCAAAGGAAAGAAATGAATCTGGATATAATGAGAAGGCGTTTAAATCTTACACAATTAACGAAAAAGGGAATATTAATTATGGAACCTACTCGTCTATCTGTAAAAAATGACGGACAGTTTTTTATGTATCAAATCATAGGTATTTCATTGGTTCATAAAAGTAAGCACCAAAGTAATCAAAGATACCGAAACCCCCAAAATGTTGCTAAGAATAATTTTGATGAATCCATTCCAAGACATAAAAGAAAAACTCTAAATAAAGACAAAAATAATTATGATTTGCTTGTTCCTGAAAAAATTTTATCATCTAGACGTCGTAGAGAATTGCGAATTCTAATTTCTTTCAATTTGAATTTAAAGAATCAGAATGGTGCGCATAGAAATAAAACATTTTCCAAGGAGAACAAGATAAAAAATTGGAGTCAATTTTTGGATGAAAGTAAAAATTTCGACCGAAAAAAAAATGAATTAATTAAATTAAAGTTATTTTTTTGGCCTAATTATCGATTAGAAGATTTAGCTTGTATGAATCGCTATTGGTTTGATACCAATAATGGGAGCCGCTTGAGTATGTTAAGGATATATATGTACCCCTGATTTAAATTTTTGAGTTTTCTATATATTATGTTGTTCTATCAATCAGATTTTTCATTTTTGTTTTTCTGTCCGTGATCTGTAAATATCCATGTTATATGCAAACAACCCGATGCTCATATGCGCTGTCTTACATCCCCCTCTAGGATAAGTAAATGGCGTAAAAATTAAAGCTATAAATTAATCAACAGAATCTTCGTACTAAACGATTTGGTATCCTCTTTTTGTATGACTATACAAACGAACTCCAAAAAAGGATTCATTAATGTTCATTGAAAAAAACAGGAATCTATAAAAAATTTTTGATTATT